CGATTGGATCTATTCATTAAAAAGAATCGATTCGATACATTTCTTATGTACCCATAGATGCTATATTGGATTTGAATCAGATTTCGGATCAATCTATATTGATTGACTGCCTCCATGATGTTGTTGCTAGCAAATACCGCTGTTTTTAGTTTTGGATCTTCCAAATCATTCCCGCAGTGGATCCGGACCAATTTTTTTCTGATCCTTCGATAAAAAGATTCATTCTCCTCATAAAAAAGAGGAGGTAGAACCAATAAAGATTTCTTTTTCGATTCATCTCTGGAGTTGAATACCTCATTCAAGAATTTTTTTTGATCCAACCCGTAGGAATCAATAGAAAAGGCAAATCCCCTATGATACACCAGATCCGGCTCGGTTATTGATAGAGTGAATAGATCTGCCATTTCTTGAAATCTCTCTTCTGATTCAAAATCGTGGTGTAACGTGTATCCCCCTTTGTTCCGGTTATGGAATAGATGAAATAAATCCAAAAATGGATTTTTTTTCAAGAATGAAATCTTATTGGAACTGTCCATATCTGGTTCATCCTTCGGAACCATATCACATCCCGGATCTGATGAAATAGGATGAATTGAGACGGTATTTTGTAAATACGTAATTATCTTGAATATATCAACCATTTCTTTATTTTCCGATCGCCTGGAAGGGACAAAAGAAACATCTTGTTTTTTCTTCAAAAATTGCTGATCTCTAGTGGACCTCTCAGTAGGATTCGAACCCAGATGAAGTTCTGACCATCTGTCAGAGAAAAAAGAACGAATTGATCTTGTAGGATTCCCAAGAAATTCTTCGATTTCTTTCGGAAGCAGATGATTATTCATCTGCTTCTCACGTTTCGTGAATAGCCGGGACATTGAGGAAGATCCAAAAAGGCATTTCGGGAATCGATCTGATTCTATCTCTGTTCGTTCCGTTTGAAGAAAGGAAGGATCCCAAAGAATCGATCTTTCTTTTAGTTGCTGAATCTCTGTTTGATCGATCAATGTGTGATATTCTGAATCCTCATTTCTAATGGAATCGAAATGATCTCTGGATTGATCAGAGGATCCTTTCGATTGGCTAGAATCCGTTACTTGAACGAAAATAGATCTTGTGGAATCATATTGAATATTTGACAATACATTCCGTACCCTGCTAAAAAACCAATCCTTGTTTACCAACCACACATTGTCTAACCAAATCCAATTCTCTCTCGATACGTTCCTCAAAAAATCCGATTCGTGCTGATTCTTCCCCCAACTAACGAAGAGATCTTGGCGGAATTGCCACATATGAAATTGAGCACAATTTTGCAAAGAAATACCCCACTTGTTTCTCGAGAAGAGATGGGAAACGTGCTCAATATCATTTGATTGAATAGTTGCCTCAGCTCCTTGTTGTTTGAAGAAACCCTCCCCTTCAATTGGTCTTTTTTCACGAAAAGCAGACATGAGATAACAAATCAAGTCTTTCCCTAAGATTTCGAATAGCTGTCCCGAATTCAAGTTGATTATGTTTCGCTTCTTCCTCGGAGAAAGACGATCAAACAATTCCCAATCATGGTCCTTGCGGATCGGATCATCCGTATAGGATAAAAAAAGAAACTCCAGATATTTGCTATCTTTCTCTTTGAATGAGATCTCAATTCCAGCTACGGTTTCATTAGCTATCTTACAACTAGAATCCCTCTTTTTTCCGATCCGGTTCCTCCACCACTGCGAACCCCGGTTCGATTCAGGCATGATACACTTTTTATTTATTGGGAGAACCCAAGTACTCTCTTGCGGATCCATGAAACAACTCTCAGAAATCTTTTTCTCTTTTGGAAGATACAGGAGCGAAACAATCAATCTATTGATATTGGAAGACCAAAAAGATTCTTCCAATGTCTCATTTCTGGGTCCAATGGAATTCATAGGTATAGGAAGAAGCTCCATCAAATAGAGATTTTTTCTTTCGACCATCTTTCGATTGGTAATACGAGATATAAGGACCACTACTACAAGCAGTACTACACCTTTGATCGTGAAATATCGATTGCTTGTTGAACCCTGTGAATCACGTGAAAGTAGGATACTCCAAATTCGGGGGTCAGAGAGTTTCATAAAACGTTCTTGGTGGAAAAAAATGTGAGTGAAAGATCCCACTGAATCGAATTTGATCCATGAATCTAAGAAATAGTGAGAATTCTTGATCTCACTCAATATCTCTCTCAATTCGAAGATCCAGGATTTGAATTGATATCGTTTCATTGATTCCTCCTAAAGATTTTCATTGATTCCTCCTAAAGATTTCATTTCAATTGGAATTTGGTTATTCACGATGTACAATGAGCCCTGTTAAGCATCCATGGCTGAATGGTTAAAGCGCCCAACTCATAATTGGCAAATTCGTAGGTTCAATTCCTGCTGGATGCACGCCAATGGGAACGTTCAATAAGTCTATTGGAATTGGCTCTGTATCAATGGAATCTCATCATCCATACATAACGAATTGGTATGGTATATTCATACCATAACATATGAACAGTAAGAACTAGAATTCTTATCGATACTGGAACTCATAGGGAAGAAAATGGAGTTATGGATGGAATCAAATATGCAGTATTTACAGAAAAAAGTATTCGGTTATTGGGGAACAATCAATATACTTCTAATGTCGAATCAGGATCAACTAGGACAGAAATAAAGCATTGGGTCGAACTCTTCTTTGGTGTCAAGGTAATAGCTATGAATAGTCATCGACTCCCAGGAAAGGGTAGAAGAATAGGACCTATTATGGGACATACAATGCATTACAGACGTATGATCATTACGCTTCAACCGGGTTATTCTATTCCACCTCTTATAGAGAAAAGAACTTAAAGCAAAATACTTAATAACACGGCGATACATTTATACAAAACTTCTACCCCGAGCACACGTAATAGAGCCATAGACAGTCAAATGAAATCCAATCCACGAAATAATTTGATCTGTGGACAGCATCATTGTGGTAAAGGTCGTAATGCCAGAGGAATCATTACCGCAAGACATAGAGGGGGAGGTCATAAGCGTCTATACCGTAAAATCGATTTTCGACGGAATGAAAAAGACATATCTGGTAGAATCGTAACCATAGAATATGACCCTAATCGAAATGCATACATTTGTCTCATACATTATGGGGATGGTGAGAAAAGATATATTTTACACCCCAGAGGGGCTATAATTGGAGATACCATTATTTCTGGTACAGAAGTCCCTATATCAATGGGAAATGCCCTACCTTTGAGTGCGGTTTGAACTATTGATTTACGTAATTGGAAGTAACCAATTAGGTTTACGATGAAACCTAGAAATCAATCACTGATCCAATTTGAGTACCTCTATGGGATAGACCTCAACAGAAAACTGTTGAGTAACGGCAGCAAGTGATTGAGTTCAGTAGTTCCTCATAGAAAATTATTGACTCTAGAGATATGGTAATATGGAGAAGACAAAATTGTTTGAAGCACGCACAGAACCGGAAGCGCCCCTTGTTTCAAAGAGAGGAGGACGGGTTATTCACATTTAATTTGATGGTCAGAGGCGAATTGAAAGCTAAGCAGTGGTAATTATAAAGATCCCCCCGGGGAAAAATAGAGATGTCTCCTACGTTACCCGTAATATGTGGAAGTATCGACGTAATTTCATAGAGTCATTCGGTCTGAATGCTACATGAAGAACATAAGCCAGATGATGGAACGGGGAGACCTAGGATGTAGAAGATCATACATGAGTGATTCGGCAGATTTGGATTCCTATATATCCACTCATGTGGTACTTCATCATACGATTCATATAAGATAAAGATCCATCTGTCTAGATATCATCATATACATCTAGAAAGCCGTATGCTTTGGAAGAAGCTTGTACAGTTTGGGAAGGGGTTTTTAAAAGAAGAATCTACTTCAACCGATATGCCCTTAGGCACGGCCATACATAACATAGAAATCACGCTTGGAAAGGGTGGACAATTAGCTAGAGCGGCGGGCGCTGTAGCGAAACTGATCGCAAAAGAGGGTAAATCAGCCACATTAAGATTACCATCCGGGGAGGTCCGTTTGATATCCAAAAACTGCTTAGCAACAGTCGGACAAGTGGGTAATGTTGGGGTGAATCAACAAAGTTTGGGTAGAGCCGGATCGAAGTGTTGGATAGGTAAGCGTCCTGTAGTAAGAGGAGTAGTTATGAACCCTGTAGACCATCCCCATGGAGGTGGGGAAGGGAAAGCCCCAATTGGTAGAAAAAAACCCACAACTCCTTGGGGTTATCCTGCGCTTGGAAGAAGAAGTCGGAAAAGGAAAAAATATAGTGATAGTTTTATTCTTCGTCGCCGTAAATAGGAATATGGAAAATAGAATTTTTTGAATTTGAAATAATGTGATGGGCGAACGACGGGAATTGAACCCGCGCGTGGTGGATTCACAATCCACTGCCTTGATCCACTTGGCTACATCCGCCCCTTATCTAGCTAAAGGATTTTCTCTTTTTTCCATTCATCATTATTGTATTTATTCTTACCTTCATACTTAGATCGAGATATTCTATTGGACATAGAATGCCAATCTTTAAAATGTAAAAAAAGGAGTAATCAGCTGTGGCACGTTCACTAAAAAAAAACCCTTTTGTAGCTAATCATTTATCAAGAAAAATTGAAAAACTCAACATGAGGGAGGAGAAAGAAATAATAGTAACTTGGTCTCGGGCATCTACCATTATACCCAAAATGATTGGCCATACAATCGCTATTCATAATGGAAAGGAACATTTACCTATTTATATAACAGATCGTATGGTAGGTCACAAATTGGGAGAATTCGCGCCGACTCTGACTTTCGCGAGACATGCGAGAAACGATAATAAATCTCGTCGTTAATTTGGAAAAAAAATAGATACTTATCATTCATTGGCGGGAGATAACCTTATGATAAAGAAAAAGAACTCAAATTCGAGTGGAGAAGTCAAAGTTTTAGCTCAACATATATGTATGTCTGTTTTCAAAGCGCAAAGAGTAATTGATCAGATTCGCGGGCGTTCTTATGAGGAAACGCTTATGATATTGGAACTTATGCCTTATCGAGCATCTTATCCCATTTTAAAATTGGTTTATTCCGCAGCAGCAAACGCTAGTCATAATATGGGTTTGAACGAAACCGATTTATTCATTAGTAAAGCCGAAGTCAATGGAGGTTCTTTTGTGAAAAAATTAAGACCTAGAGCTCGAGGACGTAGTTATCCGATAAAAAGGCCGACTTGTCATATAACAATTGTATTAAAAGATAAATCAAAATTATCTTTCGATGAATTTAAGATTTAGATTAATATTTAGAAAAAAATAGATGGAAAGATAATATAATAAAAAATATGGGACAAAAAATAAATCCGCTTGGTTTCAGACTTGGTACAACCCAAAATCATCATTCCTTTTGGTTCGCACAACCAAAAAATTTTTCTGTAGGTCTACAAGAAGATGAGAAAATACGGAATTGTATAAAGAACTATGTACAAAAAAATAAAAGAATATCCTCAGGTTTCGAAGGAATTGGAATTGCGCGTATAGAAATTCAAAAAAGAATTGATTTAATCCAGGTTATAATCCATATTGGATTCCCAAATTTATTAATAGAGGGCCGAACACGAGGAATCGAAGAATTACAGATGAATGTACAAAAAGAATTTCGTTCTGTGAACCGAAGAATCAACATTGCTATCACACGAATAGAAAAACCTTATGGAGACCCCAATATTCTTGCAGAATATATGGCTTCTCAATTAAGAAATAGAGTTTCATTTCGAAAGGCAATGAAAAGAGCTATTGAATTAACTGAACAAACAGATACAAAAGGAATTCAAATACAAATTGCAGGACGTATTGACGGAAAAGAAATTGCACGTGTCGAATGGATCAGAGAAGGTAGGGTTCCTCTACAAACAATTCGCGCTAAAATTGATCATTGTTCCTATACAATTCGAACTATCCATGGAGTACTAGGCCTCAAAATTTGGATATTTGTGGATGAAGAATAATAGACCTTTATTTATCTTGTCATTCTATTCAGTAATATAGTGATATATAGAACAAAAAACTAGAAACTTTTTCTGTTTTTCTGTTAAATCAAAAAAATAAAATAATTCAAATTCTATAAGGTTGAATAAAAAAGAAATTAACTTTTTTTTATTTATAATTGCTATGCTTAGTGTGTGACTCGTTAGTTTTTTCTTTAGAGTTTTTAGTAGGATCAAAAAAAGACTGATCCCTAATATTAATTCAATAACTACAACTACTATATAAAAAAAATTAAAAACTAATAACTAACTTATTGCTTCATATTGTCGAGATCCCAAAAACAGTCACTATATGACTGGATCAATCATATAGTTGTAACAACTGGAATTGTTCCATAACAAAAAAATATGATTGTGGATTTGAAATAAAAAAAAAGAAAGGGATGCGGATAAATGGAAAGGTGATAGAAAGAGAGAACAAAAATATCAATGATATATAATTCCAATATGTATGGTCTATGAATTACCTCATATAAATAAAAGGCAGTGTAATAAAGCATTAATTTCATATTGTTTTAATATTGTTTAATATTCTATCGATTGATATATAAATAATAAATGATATATAAATAATAAAGAGCTTCCGGTTAATAGAAACTGAGGAGATTGACTCGGAAACAGATTTTGTTGAGAGCTCCATTGCAGAGTTCAGGCCTAATCATTAATGGAGAAGCTATAGGAACGACGAAACCTGTGACTATATAGGATTCTATTTAAAAGAATCCAAATGATTGAGCAGGCGGGATGGCGGAATGAACCAAGAACCGTTTTTTTTTTACTCGGAGAGGTTGTGGATTGATCCTACGAATAAAGCAGGAAAAGGAAAGAGTCAATATTCGCCCGCGAAACCCTTATTTATTATTTATTGGATTCCAATATTGTCTTGATTCAATAATTTTTTTTTAAGAAAAGTAAAAAAAAAAAAATAAGGATCCGGTATAAAAAAGAAACATTATCCATATCTAGAAATAGACAAATCTAACCGTATATACAGCTTCTTATCTAATAAATGAAATATAATATCAATAAATCCCATTACTTAGTTTAATGTATTAGTTATTAAATACATGCGCATCCGTAATATTATCGAATCCTTTCATTCGTGAGGAGCTGGATGAGAAGAAACTCTCATGTCCGGTTCTGTAGTAGAGGTGGGAAAAAACCATCAACTATAACCCCAAAAGAACCAGATTTCGTAAGCAACATAGAGGAAGAATGAAAGGAATATCTTGCCGAGGTAATCATATTTGCTTCGGCAGATATGCTCTTCAGGCACTTGAACCCGCTTGGATTACTGCTAGACAAATAGAAGCAGGACGAAGAGCAATGACACGATATGCACGTCGTGGTGGAAAAATATGGGTACGTGTTTTTCCCGATAAACCTATTACAGTAAGGCCCGCAGAAACACGTATGGGGTCGGGAAAGGGATCTCCCGAATATTGGGTATCTGTTGTTAAACCCGGTCGAATACTTTACGAAATGGGCGGAGTCTCAGAAACTGTAGCCAGAGCAGCAATTTCAATAGCTGCGTGCAAAATGCCTATAAAAACTCAATTTATTATTTCAGGATAGGGATGTAAAACTAAATATAAAAAAGGGATGAAAAAACAACCACGAGTTTCTTTATTTCTAGACAAATACTATTTCTTCTTTTTCCTCATTCTTTGCATTGAAATAAAAAATTCAAATAAAAATGATATGATTCAACCTCAGACCCTTTTGAATGTAGCCGATAACAGTGGAGCTCGAGAATTAATGTGTATTCAAATCATAGGAGCTGGTAATCATAGATATGCTCATATTGGTGACGTTATTGTTGCTGTAATTAAAGAAGCAGTGCCCAATATGCCTCTAGAAAGATCAGAAGTAATAAGAGCTGTAATTGTACGTACATGTAAAGAACTCAAACGTGACAACGGTATGATAATACGATATGATGACAATGCAGCGGTTGTCATTGATCAAGAAGGAAATCCAAAAGGAACTCGAGTTTTTGGCGCGATTGCTCGGGAATTGAGACAGTTGAATTTTACTAAAATAGTTTCATTAGCTCCCGAGGTATTATAAAGACTCATAGTCATAGATCAAATTAGGATATTGTTCTAGTAGGATATCTGAAATAAACCCAATTAATAGATTGTGTCTCACGCATATACTTTTACTAAATTTAATAATTAATTGAATAATAAATTTCAAATTTAATTAAATAATGAATACTTTGAAGTATTCAAATAAAAAAACATGTTGATTATATCCAAATTCGGAAGCACCAATAATTATAATTCGTCATGGGCAGAGACGCTATTGCTGATATAATAACTTCTATAAGAAATGCTAACATGAGTAAAAATGGAACGGTTCGAATAGTATCCACAAATATCACCGAAAACATTGTTAAAATACTCCTACGAGAGGGTTTTATTGAAAATGTTCGGAAACATCAGGAAAGTAATAAAAATTTCTTGGTTTCAACCTTGCGCCATAAAAGAACTAGGAAAGGAATATATAAAACGATTTTAAAACGTATCAGTCGACCCGGTCTACGAATTTATTCCAACTATAAAAAAATTCCTAAGATTTTAGGTGGAATGGGAATTGTAATTCTTTCCACTTCTCGAGGCATAATGACAGATCGAGAAGCTAGACTAGAAAAAATTGGAGGAGAAATTTTGTGTTATATATGGTGATCCTCCTCTGGTATCCTAATTTTATCTCTAACTTCCTATTTGTGAAATAGAGAGGAAAGGTGAGTTATATAACTCTTCCTCCATTAGTTGATACTTCAAAAAGGTTTCCTGGAATGAAAAAAAAATGATTCATGAAGGTTTAATTACTGAATCATTTCCCAATGGTATGCTCTCCGAATCCGTTTATATTTTATATAATGAAGATCTAATTCTAGGTTATATTTCGGGGAAGATCCGACGCAGTTTGATACAAACACTGCCGGGGGATAGAATCAAAATAGAAATAAGGCAATATTATTCATTCAACCAGGGGACGTATAATTTATAGACTTCGGAACAAAGATTCGAACGATTAGATGGATTCTTTTTGAAAAAATCCCTTTCATCAAAGATACAATTTGAAGCAAAAAAAAACAAGAGACTTATTTTCTTCCAAGGAATAGATTCAAAATTAAAGTAAGGAGTAAGAAATATGAAAATAAGGGCTTCTGTTCGTAAAATTTGTGAAAAATGTCGACTGATCCGTAGGCGCGGACGAATTATAGTGATTTGTTCCAATCCGAGACATAAACAGAGACAAGGATAATCTTTCTAAAGTTTCTCAAAGAGGGGAAAAATAAAAGATTTGTTTTAACATAAAATGGATATCTCCATATCTTTTTATATATTTCTGATTCATATTTATGAGATGATAAAATATGGCAAAACCTATACAAAGAATTGGTTCGCGTAGGAATGGGCGTATTAATTTACGTAAGACTGGACGTAGAATACCAAAAGGAGTTATTCATGTTCAAGCTAGTTTCAACAATACCATTGTAACTGTTACAGATGTACGAGGTCGAGTGGTTTCTTGGGCCTCCGCCGGTACTTCTGGATTCAAAGGCACAAGAAGGGGAACACCCTATGCTGCGCAAGCAGCCGCTTTAGATGCTATTCGTACTGTAGTAGATCAAGGTATGCAACGAGCAGAAGTTATGATAAAAGGTCCTGGTCTCGGAAGAGACGCAGCATTACGGGCTATTCGTAGAAGTGGTATACTATTAAGTTTCGTACGTGATGTAACACCTATGCCACATAATGGATGTAGACCTCCCAAAAAAAGACGTGTGTAAAAATAAGAATTAAATGGATTCCAAGAGAAATAAACGATTCAATGATCTGATCAAATAATAATATTAGTATGGTTCGAGAGGAAATAGCAGGATCCACTCGAACACT